AATAATATAGGATGAATCCTGAAGATGGGTAAAAATAGAAAGCATAAATTTTCAACGCTTTGTTTATGTACAACTACAAAGTAGCAAACCTTCGAATTGGATTAGATTAATATGAGTGGATCTTTTATCAGTCATTCATTGAATGATAAATAACTACAAGTGACGGAGATACGCGATTTAAATAACGGAAAATCCAATATTTAAAAACTGTATCAAGAATGACTGGAAAAGTGGAAACAAGACCCGATATGATTTGATCATTTTGAACAAATCCAAAATCTTTGTAGACAGAGCCAATCATTAATTCCCAACCGTGGGGTGAATGGAATCCGATACATAAATCGGTTAATAAAAGAATACAAAAAGCTTTGACTGTGTCGCTTAGGTTATATAGGAATTCCTGGGCCCAAGAGTTAAGAATAACAAGTTCTTCATTACCCAAAATAGAATAACCACTGAGAATAACAAAACAGATTATATTTATCGAGAAGTGAAAAATCGTATGGATACGATCTTCGTTGTGTATCTTGATTAATTGGATCGTTTCTTTTTGGATTCCTATAGGAAGCTTATGTAGACGTGTCTCCGAGTATTCTTCGATCATTTCGTCCAAGACGAGGAGTTCCTTTAATTCTATGAATTTTTCTAGAATACCCCTTTCTTGAATATCATTCAAAAAAATTTCGGATTGTCCGGCATTCCACCAATTAGTAACCCAAGATTCCAGACTTTTTTTAAATGAGAGAGAAAGCCACCAAGGCAAAAATACTATAGATACAAGAGGAGTGGATGCTTTCTTTTTTGCCATTTTTTCATCTGTGAATTGTTAATCAACCCACCTCATTCGTCGACTCTATGCGATCGAATCCTTCTTTCACGCATGAGTTCTATACAAGGTACGGAACCTATGAATCTATTTTATTTGTGATTTTGTGGTTAGTCTTTCAATCTCGAAAGACTAGAGAAATCGACTAATAATCAATCCATTTCGAATGAAGAAATACTAAAAAATATTGTTTCCCGATATCTCAATTGGGCAAATTCGAAACAACCGTCTCCGTCTCCTTTCAATGAATGACCGAAAGGGCCGCTTTAAGTAATGAATATTAATCCAATTTTGAGACGAAAGAATCCACAATATCCAATATTTCAAAAAAAAAAAAAATAGATTCACTGATTGCCCACAGACAGGAATAGTAGAATAATTGAGGGAAATATATTGCGATACTCAAAGTAGCAAAACAAGACAGAAATTGGCTAGTTATCATTATTAAGAAATCTAATTGTTATTTTTGTGTTGGTTATTAAGGAACACAAAAGAAAGGAGAAAATAAAACGTCGAGTGACAAAAATCAAGAATTTCGTTTTGTAGTTGTTCCGCCCGCTTTGGCTGGAAATGACCCTTCTGATGAAACTTCACTTAGGTTATGTTATAGAAAAAAGGAGGATTCTTGCATTTTTCCCTCAAAGCACCCATTTCCCATTTTTTTTTTCAAAATACTTCAATTGGTACACGCAAGAAATAGGCCGATTCAGCAGCTTTTTGTTCAATTTCTCGTGGAGTCAAATTCTCATCAGTACGAGTTAAGGGAATGGCACCCTGGCCTCGGATGTCCATATAAAGGACACGGCGGGCATAAATACCCTCTTTAACTTCTATTCTAATGGACTGAATATCTTTTATAAGGAATCGGAGGAATATGCGACGATTTTTTCCAGGAAATCCCCACCGAAAAATGCACACTATGCCTTCCTTTCTATCGAATCGATCATAACCGCTGCCTACATTCCAGGAAATTGTGCACCACAAATAGGAACTAATAAAGAGACCCGCGATTCCGTAGAAAGACATCACGATACCTTGTGGAAAAAAAATGATTTGCTGAGACGGAAAAAAAGATATCAAATTTCTACCAAGATAACTGGAAGTTCCAACCAATAAGAACCCCAATGAGCCTAAAAAAAGGATAAAGGCCCAGCAGAAATTACTTATTTTTCGAGACTCCGTTATAAGTTCTATCCATATATGTTCTGATCGCCAACTCATACTTGATCCGATTGTATTTTATTGGAATTGAGATAAACCCTCAAATTAATTTGACTTTACCTTTTTTGTTTCCGAAGTAACTCTCATCAACTAGCACTAGTTTGATGTGAACCTTTAGGAGTAATTCATCAAATTTCTTAGATCTAATCTAAACTAAAATAATAATATACCCTTCATATGATCCCACTATACATATAGATTCGAGGACTTTTTATTTCAGCTATCCAGCGATCCCGGTCGATTTGAAAACAGCTAGAATTCATTTACCCATATATTATTATGTTTCTGCAGGTATAAGAGTCCCTTCCTTTATGTTCGGCAGAAATCGCATGTTATATCATCTTTCGCTAAATAGATATCTGTGTTAATTATGATGCAAGTCTAAGTTTTGAAAAAAAAAAATAGAAGAGATGGGGTCCGTCGGGTCTAAACAATCTTGTTTTTTTGAACATGAAGAGATAAAGAAGCCATTGCAATTGCCGGAAATACTAGGCCTACTAAAGGCACAAAAATAGGGGAAAGGTTCAAAGTTGTCATAGAATGGGTACCTCGATTTATTGTTCGTACCTGTTATTATTATTTATAAATAAAGATATCTTATAATAATTATAATTAAGAATTTTCATTATTATTTAATTATTAATTCAATTCTTAGTATAGATCTAAGTATCTATATATCTAAGTGAGGATATAGAATAAGTGCAAGGAATGTAGAGCTAAATAAATGAACTTATTCATCTTTCTACATGAAAGATATGTATGATAATCAACTTTATTCTTTTTCTTGATTTCTTTTTCTTTTATTCTTTTTACCTTTTTACTAAAGAAAGACTTTCTTCCAGATTGTCGAAGGATTCGTTAGAATCCGAACCCGGAGGTATTTTTAGCTAAACCGGATTCTCGAGAAATCGAGAAAAACACAAAACCTTATTTTCTATTTTTTCTATTTGAATTATATACGTAAGATCAGAAGAAGAAATTCATTTTGTTTGCCTAATTTCATGAAAGGAAAAATTCACCCTTTTTTTGATAGAGACTTCTTGATTAGTAATCAGAAATATAGGTAAAAGGGGTTATCCGCAGCTTTTGATTCTTTCTACAATTAGATCGTAGGTCACCAAACAAAATTCCTATTTCCTTTAATTCCGAATAAACTAACTACTCGTTTGCTACAAATAATTGAACTTAGCACTCTATTTGGTTTTGATTGAATTTTTAATCAAAGGAAAGAAAGCGTGGAGCTTGAATAACTCATTCAGAACACTTTTTAAAAGATTACGTGGTACGATTAGGTCGAATAATCCCTTCTGGAATAAATATTCAGCCGCTTGCGAACCTTCGGGTACTGTTTTATTCAATGTTTGTTCAATTACTCTTTTACCCGCAAACGCAATGTAAGCATTGGGTTCGGCAATAATGATATCGCCCAACATACCAAAACTAGCCGTCACCCCACCAGTAGTAGGAGATGTAAGGATTGATACATAAAATAACTTTTTATTTGATTGATAATCATATAAAGCAGACGATATTTTAGCCATTTGCATCAAACTCAAACTTCCTTCTTGCATGCGCGCTCCCCCGGAAGCACACACTATAATAAGAGGTAGAAATTTTTTGGCAGCGTATTCAATCAAACGAGTGATTTTTTCTCCGACTACGGATCCCATACTGCCCCCCATAAACTGAAAATCCATAACCCCGACTGCTACAGGAATGCCGTTTAGTTGGCCTATGCCTGTTTGAACGGCCTCGGTTAATCCCGTCTTTCTTTGATAAGAATCAATACGATCCTTATAAGGTTCCTCCTCTGAATGAAATTCAATGGGATCTAGAGAGACCATGTCTTCGTCCATAGGATGCCAAGTACCCCGATCGATCGAAAGTTCTATTCTATCTGAACTACTCATTTTCAAATGATATCCACATTGTTCACAAATATTCATTTTTGATTTCAAAAATTTCTTATAATTTAATCCATAACAATTTTCGCATTGAACCCACAAATGCCTATATTTTTGAGTTACATCGATATCATTAGAACTTTCTCTTAGAGTTAAATCACTACCTTGCACGTGGGTTCGTATACCCGAACCCCCCCTTTCACCATTATTTCGACTTTCACCACAAATGGACCTATAAATGTAACTATCACTATCACTTACCATGGAAGTATCGATACAGATTTGAGACTGAAGATAACTATCAATGCAACTATTAATATGATTATTCCAACTATATTGAGTATCGTACATGTAACGATTGTAGTAGGTATCTTCGCCCGTAGATCCATTATGCAGATAACTAGAATTCCGATAACTATAAAACGAACTTTCTAGTTCACTCATAAACGAATGATTGTTGTCAATCTCAAAAATTTGATTTTCAATATCAAAATATATGGAATAACTGTCTCCATTACTATCCTTAACCAAAAAAGTTTCATCGGGGATGAAATTCCGAATGTCTTTGACACCGAATAAACGATCAACATTACTGTAACTAGAATCGTCACGACCCCCCCAACTCTGAATATTTTTAGTTGTATCTTTTCTATTGGAATCTTCAATTTCACTGGTATTCTCAATAGGACCAAGGTTGCCCATTGATTTATTTAGCCCACACCTGCCCTCTAACTCCTTCTTAAACAACATCGAATTAAACCACCACCTTTCCATAGAGTTTTCTTGCCCCCTATTTGCATGAAAATACAATAGATGAATAGTCATTCGATCAAAAATTTTTGATTTGAATATCTTCTTCCCTATTAGACTAAACATAGAAACCCAATCGCTAGGATTGTTTATTAACTAATAAGAAAAGGGGAGTGGGTGTGAGTATTGAAAAAAAAAATTCTCTTTTTTGGAAATCCGGAGTAATACTTCACTATATATGAATATGATCCTCTTGTCATTATAAATACAATCATTATAAATACAATATTCTAAATACA